GTTTACATGTATTATAATTAGATTTGTTGTTATATGAACCAATTCACTTTTTAGTGTGCCTACAAGGTAGAAGTTTTATTCTTGCTTTTTTGTTCAGTGTATGCTTGTTTTATATGTAAGTTTGTGCGTTAGTTTGAGCAAGGATTTAAATAGTTTTTGCTTTATATTGTTGATTAGGTCTCATTAGTTATTATTGGTTGGTCAAGTATTCTTGTATTTAGCAATGCATGTAGTTTCGGTTAAATTTTGTGCCAGCAGCCGCGGTTATACCTTGGAAGCGTTTGAATGTGTTCGGTATAGGTAGTTATATTATTATTGATTTGTTTGATTTAATTTTTATTATTGTTAGGTGGAATTTTTATTGTTATTAATTTCTTTTATTTATTTGGAGACTATGAAATTCTTTTAGTAAACTAGGATTAGATACCCTATTATTTTAGAATGTTAATTGTTTTAGGTACCTGAGTAGTATTAGTTATGTTCTTGAAACTTAAAGAATTTGGCGGTATCTCATTCCGTCCAGAGGAATCTGTCTCGTTATCGATAGTCCACGTTGGACCTTACTTAGTTGCTTAGGTTTGTATACCGCCGTTTATTGATTATCTTTTTAGAGTTATTTAATTTTCTAGTTTCTTTATTTTGATTTATTTCAGGTCAAGGTGCAGCTTGTTTCTAAGTGAATGATGGATTACATTGTTATTTGTTTATGGATTATTTGGTTTAAATATTAATATGAAATTGGATTTGGTTGTAATTATTTGTAGACTGTTATTGTGATAAATGGTTCTGAGATATGCACACATCGCCCGTCGCTCTCGTTTATTGTTAATGAGATAAGTCGTAACAAAGTGGTTGTACCGGAAGGTGTAGCTGGATTGATTTATCAGATCATTTCTGTTAGTTGAGTTTTCATTTACGCTGAATTATTATGTCGTGCGATTCGACATGGTCTGATTTTGTTGATTGACTTGTTGTATATATTTGTATTTGTTTATATTTTAATTGAAGAATCATTTGGGTTATTGTATTTGTAAGATTTAATTTTTTAAGCGATAGTTTATTTGTACTGTGAAGGGTTGGAGTTGTTTATTTTAATATTTTTTTAAAAGTTGGCTTTATTTGTCGTACCTTGTGTATCAGGGTTTATTGAATTTTATTATTTATTTTTATTTCCCGATTTTAAAGGAGTTAATAATTTATGTTAGTTACTGTTTTATTAGTATTAATAATAACTTATTGGTAATGAAATGTTATTCGTCTTTAGTGGTCTCTGGTTTTTCAAGAAATGAATTTAATTCATACATCTTATTTAATTTCTGTTATTTTTTATTTATTTTAATTTGATGTTAAGATTAAGGGGGATTAGCTCCTTATTTTATTTTTATAATTTTTTTTATTGTATTTAGTTTTGTGGATTTTATAGTGATTTTCAATTTGATTATGTTAAAATTTTATTTATTCTTTTGTTTATTTTATTTTATTTAATTTTTTATTGAGACGTTTGTTTTATTTTTGGTTGCATGATGATTATTGTGGAATTAGTAAATTTATTTATTATGTTGTACTATTGAATGTTAATTTCTTTTGAGGAATTAGGCAAAAGTTATTATGTTCGCCTGTTTAACAAAAACATCTTTTCTTGTTAGTTTTTGAAGTATGGCCTGCCCACTGACTTTGAGTTGAAGGGCCGCGGTATTTTGACCGTGCAAAGGTAGCATAATCATTAGTTCTTTAATTGTGATCTGGTATGAATGGCTTGACGAGATATAAGCTGTCTTAGAGGTATTATTTATTGAATTTGGTTTTTGAGTTAAAATTCTTAGATGTTTTTATGGGACGAGAAGACCCTATAGAGTTTGACATTTATTTTTCTTATTTTTATAGTTTGTTTTTTTATATAAGTTGGGTTAATGTTTTGTTGGGGTGATGGGAGGAATTTTTTTAACTCCTCTTTACTTTTGTATATTTATTTATATTTTTTTTGATCCATTTATTTTGATTATAAGATTAAATTACCTTAGGGATAACAGCGTTATCTTCCCTGAGAGTTCTTATTGGCGGGGAGGTTTGCGACCTCGATGTTGGATTAAGGTGAATTTTCGGTGCAGGAGCTGAAATTGATTGGGTCTGTTCGACCTTTAAAATCTTACATGATCTGAGTTCAGACCGGCGTGAGCCAGGTTGGTTTCTATCTATAAATAATTTTTATACCTTAGTACGAGAGGACCGGGTATTTGAAATAATTTTGTTTAATATGATTGTCATTAATATTATTGCTATTTTGGCAGATAAGTGCATTGGATTTAGAATCTATTAATGTAAAATTTTATTTTACAAGTAGTATGTGTTTGATCTTTTTTTTGTCGTTGTTATTTTTTTGTTGTTGATAATTTTTGTTATAGTTGGTGTTGCATTTCTTACTTTGTTGGAGCGTAGGGTTTTAGGTTATATTCATATTCGCAGGGGCCCTAATAAGGTTGGGTTTGTTGGTCTTTTTCAACCTTTTAGAGATGCTATTAAATTATTTACTAGGGAACAATATTTTCCTTTGGTTTCTAATTATTTGATTTATTATTTTTCTCCTATTTTTGGTTTTTTTCTTTCTTTGTTGGTTTGACTATTAATTCCTTATTTGAGTGGTTTAGTCTCTTTTGAGTTGGGCTTATTATTTTTTTTGGCTTGTACTAGATTGGGTGTTTATACTGTTATGATTGCTGGTTGGTCTTCTAATTCTGGTTATTCGTTGTTAGGAGGTCTTCGTGCATTAGCTCAAACCATTTCTTATGAAGTTAGATTGGCTTTTATTTTGTTATCTTTTGTTGTTTTGATTTGTAGATATAATTTAATTCATTTTTATTCTTTTCAAGTTTATTTGTGATTAATTTTTTTTTCTTTCCCTTTATCATTTATTTGATTTATTTCTTGTTTAGCGGAGACAAATCGGACTCCTTTTGATTTTGCTGAAGGTGAATCTGAACTTGTTTCTGGATTTAATGTTGAATATGGTGGTGGTGGATTTGCTTTAATTTTTTTGGCGGAGTATGCAAGTATTCTTTTTATGAGTTTGTTGTTTTGTATTATTTTTTTGGGTAGTGATCTTTATTCTTTTCTTTTTTATTTTAAACTCACTTTTATTTCTTTTCTATTCGTTTGAGTTCGGGGTACAATACCTCGGTTTCGTTATGATAAGTTGATGTATTTGGCTTGAAAGAGATTTTTGCCTCTTTCATTAAATTATCTTTTGTTTTTTATTGGTGTTAGGTGTTTTGTTTTTTCTTTGTTATAGTGTATTAATTTAGGTATATAAGTTAATAGAAGATTTGAACTTCTTTCATAATGTTTTCAAGACATTAGGCTTATTCTATAGCTTTTTAACTATTAATCTGTTATTTTATCTCATAGTTTTGTCGTTATTGGGTTTATTGCATAGTATATGAAATATAATACTGTTAAGACTTGACCTGTTAGGATATATGGGTCTTCCACTGGTCGGGCTCCAATTCACGTTAATAGAATTACTGTATTTGTTATTGTTCAGAATATTACTTGGTTAATTGGATAGAATTGTGTTCCTCGGAATTTAGATTTGTGTGTAGGTATAATGAAAAGAATTGCGATTGATATAGCTAGGGCAATCACTCCTCCTAATTTATTGGGAATTGATCGTAGAATTGCGTATGCGAATAGGAAGTATCATTCTGGTTGGATGTGTACAGGTGTTACTAATGGATTTGCTGGTGTGAAATTGTCTGGATCTCTTAGAATGTATGGTTCTTTTAGTGTTAGGATGGTTAAGGCTATAATAGCAATTGTGAACCCTACAATATCCTTTACTGTGAAGTAGGGGTGAAATGGGATTTTATCTGTATTTTTATTTAATCCTAGTGGGTTATTTGATCCTGTTTGGTGTAGGAATAGTAAGTGGATTAGTACTATTGCTGCAATTACGAATGGTATTAGGAAGTGTAATGCGAAAAATCGGGTGAGTGTGGCGTTATCTACTGCGAATCCACCTCATACTCATTGTACTACTTCTGTTCCTACATATGGAATTGCAGATAGAAGATTAGTAATTACAGTTGCTCCTCAGAATGATATTTGTCCTCAGGGTAGGACATAACCTATGAATGCTGTTGCTATAGTTAGGAATAAGATTGCTACACCAATGGATCATGTGTGCATAAAGTTATATGATCCATAATATATGTTTCGTCCTGTGTGAAGGTAAATGCATACGAAGAATAGTGATGCTCCATTTGCGTGTAGCGTTCGTAGGAGTCACCCATAATTTACATCTCGACAAATGTGTCTTACTCTATCGAATGCTATGGCTACATTTGGACAGTAGTGTATTGCTAAGAATAGTCCTGTTACAATTTGTGCTACTAAACAAATTCCTAGGAGGGATCCAAAGTTTCATCATCCTCTAATTGTTGATGGTGTTGGTAAGTCTACTAGAGCGTTGTTTGCAATTTTAAATAAGGGGTGTCTATTTCGTGTGGGTTTGTTCATTATCTTGTGTGTCGTAGGGGTCCCTTGGATACATTGATGATGTTTACGACAACAATTAGTGTTAGTAGTATATATAGTACTAATATTGTTGTTATGGTTCCTATTATTTGATTGTATATGACGGTTGTTGTGGTTGTAGTTTCGTTTTCTATTATGGTTTCATATATTTTTATTTCTTTATTGTTAGTTACTGTTGGTATTACGTATAGTAGGCCAGGCAATAATATTATTGTGGTTAATATTATTTTATTTGATGGTGAGAATATTTCATTTGAGGCTAGTCTTGTTATGTATATAAATAATACTAGTATTCCTCCAATTATAATTATAAATAAGATGTATGAAAACCAAAATCTTCTGTATATTGTTCCTCTGATTAAGCATACCATTGTTGTTTGTAATAGGAGTATAAGTCCTATTGCCAGGGGGTGTTTTATTTGTGTGAATATTAATCCTGTTATTGTTCTTAGTGATATAAGTAATTTTGTTATGTCAGGGGGTATTTTATTTAAAATATTAATTTTGGGGATTAATGAAATGACTTGTTTGTCTTTCCTCTGAAGTTTTAAAAGGTTATTCCTTATTTTTGATTTACAAGACCAATATTTTTATTAAATTATTAAAACTGTTTAATGCCAATGTGATTATATTTTTTTGTTGTTTATTTTTGTGGTATTTGGGCTTTTTCATCTAGTCGTAAGCATTTATTAATTACTTTATTAAGATTGGAGTTTGTAGTGTTGGTTCTTTATTTTTCTATTTATTTTTATTTATGTAGATTTAATTATAGTTTATTTTTTGTTGTTTATTTTTTAGTTTTTTCTGTTTGTGAAGGTTCGTTGGGTTTGTCTATTTTAGTTTCTATAATTCGTAGTCATGGTAACGATTATTTTCAATCTTATAGTGTTCTTCAATGTTAAGGTTTCTTTGTTTTCTTATTTTTTTAACCCCTTTGTGTATTGTTTCTTGATCTTGATGGTTGATTTGTTCATTGATGTTTTTTATTTCTTTTATTTACTTTTTTTTCTTTCCTTATTTTTTTTGTTGAGGGGGTTTAGGGTATATTTTTGGTTGTGATCTCATTTCTTATGGTCTCGTGCTTCTTAGATTGTGAATTTGTGTTCTCATGATTTTGGCCAGAGAGTCTATTTTTCGTAGTAGTTACTTTTCTGGGTTCTTTGTTTTTGTTATTATTGCTCTTACAATCATGTTGTATTGCACTTTTAGAAGAATTAGTCTACTCTCATTTTATATTTTTTTTGAGAGTAGACTAATTCCTACCTTATTCTTGATTTTGGGCTGGGGTTACCAGCCTGAGCGTGTTCAGGCTGGTATTTATTTATTATTTTATACTTTATTGGCTTCTTTACCTTTATTGGTTGGTATTTTATTTATTTATAATTCTTTAGGTTCATTGTGTTTATTTTTGTTGAGTGGGAGCAGATCTTTGGCTGGTGGTTTATTTTATGTTTGTATAGTTTTTGCTTTTTTGGTCAGGATGCCAATATTTATAGTTCATTTATGACTTCCTAGGGCTCATGTTGAGGCTCCTGTTTCGGGTTCTATGATTTTGGCTGGGGTTTTATTGAAATTGGGGGGTTATGGTCTTCTTCGTGTTTTTCCTGTTTTGTTTAAGTTTGGGTTTAAATTTGGTATTGTTTGAGTTGCTTTGAGCTTGGTCGGTGGTTTATTTGTTAGTTTATTTTGTATGCGGCAAACTGATTTGAAGTCATTGATTGCTTATTCTTCTGTAGCTCATATGAGTATAGTTATTGGTGGAATTATAACTTTGAATTATTGGGGGGTTTGTAGATCTTTTGCTTTGATGATTGCTCATGGTTTATGTTCTTCTGGTCTTTTTTGTCTTTCTAATATTTCTTATGAGCGGTTTGGTAGACGAAGTCTTTTGGTTAATAAGGGTTTAATTAATTTAATGCCTAGAATGGCCATGTGATGATTTCTATTGAGAGCTTGTAATATGGCTGCTCCCCCCTCTCTTAATCTTCTTGGGGAGATTGGGCTATTAAGTAGTCTTGTTTCTTGATCTTGGTGTTTAATATTTGTTTTGATTTTTTTATCATTTTTTAGTGCTGCCTATACTCTTTATTTATATTCTTATAGTCAGCATGGATCTATTTATTCTGGTATTTATTCTTGTTCTTTAGGTTATGTTCGTGAATTTTTATTGTTATTTTTACATTGGTTTCCGCTAAACTTTATTATTTTGAAGGTAGACGTTGCCGTTTTTTGGGTTTAAGTGTATCAGGTTGATCTAAATAGTTTAATTGAAAATGTTGGTTTGTGGTGCCGATGATATATGTATTATATTTTAGATTATGTTTTTGTCTATTTGTTTTATTAGATTTATTTTTTTGTTTCTTATGGGCTGATTTTGTTGTTTTTGTGGTGTTTATTTTATTATAAGTGATTTAGTTTATTTTATTGATTGGAATATTATTACGTTAAATGGTAGTTCAGTCATCATAACTTTTTTATTTGACTGAATGTCTTTATTGTTTATAGGGTTTGTTTTTATTATTTCTTCTTTGGTAATTCTTTATAGTGACGATTATATATTTGGTGATTTAAACATTGTTCGATTTATTTCTTTGGTTTTAATATTTGTTGTTTCCATAATATTTTTAATTATTAGTCCTAATATTATTAGTATTTTATTAGGTTGAGATGGCTTGGGCTTGGTTTCTTATTTGTTGGTAATTTATTATCAGAATGTGAAGTCTTATGGTGCTGGTATGTTGACAGTTTTGTCAAATCGTATTGGTGATGTTGCTTTGTTGATGGTTATTGCTTGAATAATTAATTTTGGTAGCTGGAGTTTTATTTATTATTTGGAATTTTTATCAGGTTCTGTTGAAATAGAATTGATTTCTTTTCTTGTTGTTTTAGCGGCTATGACTAAAAGTGCACAGATTCCTTTTTCTTCTTGATTGCCTGCGGCAATGGCTGCTCCCACTCCCGTTTCTGCCTTAGTACATTCTTCTACTTTGGTTACAGCAGGTGTTTATTTATTGATTCGATTTAGACCTTCTTTTAGTGGTTGATTAAATGTTATTTTATTGTTGGTTTCTGGTTTAACCATATTTATAGCTGGTCTTGGTGCTAATTTTGAGTTTGATTTAAAGAGGATTATTGCACTTTCTACTTTAAGACAATTAGGTCTTATGATTATAACTATTTCTTTAGGTCTTTCTGGGTTGGCTTTTTTTCATTTGTTAACTCACGCTTTGTTTAAGGCTTTATTATTTATGTGTGCTGGTGGTGTCATTCATTCTATGGGGGATTCTCAAGATATTCGTTTTATAGGTGGTTTATCTATTTATATACCATTTACTTCTTCGAGTTTAATAGTTTCTAATTTTGCTCTTTGTGGAATACCATTTTTGGCTGGGTTTTATTCTAGGGATTTTATTCTGGAGATGTTTTCCATGAGATATGTTAATATATTTGGGTTTTTTTTATTATTTATTTCTACTGGTTTAACGGTTTGTTATTCTTTCCGTTTATTTTATTTTGTTTTATGTGGTGATTTTAATTTTGTTCCTTCTTATTCTATGGTGGAAACCAGTTACAATATGGTGATCGGTATAATTGGTTTGTTGATCATATCTGTTTTTGGTGGTAGTTCTCTTATATGATTGATTTGTCCTACTCCTTCTGTGATTTGTTTACCTTATTATTTAAAATTTCTTACTTTGTTTGTTGTTTTTGTTGGTGGTTGACTTGGCTATGAGATTGCTAGATTTGTTATAGGTGATGGCTTATTTTCCATTTATTATTATGGGACTTCATCTTTTTCTGGGTCTATGTGATTTATGCCTTTTTTTTCTACTTATGGTGTTTCTTTTGGTCCTTTGGGGGTTGGCTATACGGCGACAAGGATTTTTGATGCTGGTTGAATGGAGTATTTTGGTGGTCAAGGTATATATTGGATTCTTTTTAATCTTGGTAGGGCCAATCAGTGGTTTCAGTATAATAATTTGAAGGTATTTTTAGGGTTTTTTGTTATGTGAGTAATTATTTTATTATTCGTTCTTATTTATTACTTGAATAGCTTATAATTTAGAGCACGACACTGAAGATGTCGATGAGGTATTAATACCTTTGAGTATATTTATAAAAGTTTTCCTTTATCTTTACAGTGAAAGTGTAATGTTTTTTTAAACTATATAAATAGAAGTGTAAACGGATTTTAACCGCTATAGTGATAAGTTAGCAGCATTCACTTTTTCTATCACTTCCTTAACTGGAATTTTAATTCAATTTTATTATTAACAATAATATACCGCTTTCTTTGGTTTCAGTTAAAATGCAAAGTGAGGATAAGGTTGGATTTATCTAAGATCAGGTCGAAACTGATTGCAAAAATTGCTTCTCACTTACTTAATATAATGAGGCTAACTACTTGGTGGTAGTACTTTTTGAATGCAACTCAAATGTTATTATTAACTATAGTCCCTTAATTTCTTCATTCAAGAGAGCCTTGATTTCATTCGTGATATAACCCAATAATTAGGATTAGTAGGAAAATTGTTCTAACTAGTATTCATGATTTTATATTTGATGACAATATGGTGATCGGTATTGGTAATAGAAGTGCAATTTCTACATCAAAGATTATAAAGATTACTGCAATTAAGAAGAATCGTGAAGAAAATGGTAGTCGTGCAGAGTTTTTTGGGTCAAATCCGCATTCAAAAGGTGATCTTTTTTCTCGGTCTTCATTTATTTTCTTTGAAATTAGTGTGGTTAATACTATGATTGCTGCCGATAATAGGATGGTTACTGTAGCTGCTGTTATGGTTATTATAATTACCTGTCTTGTTTTTCACAAATTTCTTGATTGGAAGTCAAGTATACTTTATTGTATTAGACAGGTATTGTTTTATCTTCCTCATCAGTAAATTGAGATGTATAAGAATAGTCAAACGACATCTACAAAGTGTCAATATCAAGCTGCTGCTTCAAATCCGAAGTGGTGATTTGATGAAAAATGTAGTGTGGTGTGTCGTAGTAGACATGTGGCTAGGAATGTTGTTCCAATGATTACATGTAGTCCGTGGAAGCCTGTTGCTACAAAGAATGTTGATCCATAGGCTGAATCTGCGATTGTAAATGGGGCTTCTAAGTATTCGTAGGCTTGTAATGCAGTGAAATATAACCCTAGTAATACAGTGAAGAATAGTCCTTGGGTTGCTTGTGTAGCATTATTTTCTAGAAGGCCGTGGTGTGCTCAGGTTACAGTCACACCTGATGCTAATAGGATTGCTGTATTTAGTAGTGGTACTTGTAGGGGGTTGAATGGTTGAATTCCTGTTGGAGGTCATGTTGATCCTAATTCGATTGTTGGTGATAGTCTTGAGTGAAAGAATGCTCAGAAGAATGATACGAAGAATAGTACTTCTGATACGATGAATAGAATTATTCCTCATCGTAATCCTTTTGTTACTATTTTTGTGTGTAATCCTTGATATGTTCCTTCTCGGGTTACGTCTCGTCATCACTGAATTATGGTTAAGATAGTGATGATTGCTCCAATTCCCAATAAGCTGTCATCATATTGGTGGAATCATTTAATTAATCCTATTAATGTAACCATTGCTCCGATAGCTCCTGTTAGTGGTCATGGTCTTTTATTTACTATATGAAATGGGTGGTTTTCGTGTATTGACATTAATTTACTTCTCTAGAGTATAATGTTCTTAGAATTGCAAAAACATATGATTGGATAATTGCTACAGCTGCTTCTAGAATTAATAGGAGGATTTGTGCGGTGATTAATACAGTTAATAATGTATGTCTTATTGATGGTCCATTGTTGCCTAGTAAGGTTAGTAGTAGATGTCCGGCAATTATGTTAGCAGTCAGACGGACTGCTAATGTCCCAGGTCGAATTAGGTTGCTGATTGTTTCAATAATTACTATAAATGGTATTAGTATAGATGGTGTACCTTGTGGTACAAGGTGTTCAAATATGTGATTGGTATTTTTAATTCATCCAAATAATATAAATCTCATTCATAAAGGTAAAGCCAGGGTTAATGTAAGGGTTAAGTGTCTTGTTCTAGTGAAAATATATGGGAATAATCCTAGGAAATTATTTATTAAAATTATGAGGAATAGTGATGTAAGAATAAATGAATTTCCTTTATTTTCATTTCCTTTTCTTAGGATAGTTTTTATTTCTTGGTGTAACTTATTTATTAGTAATCTTACTATTATTCTGTTCCGTGAGGGGATTAATCAGATTCTTGATGGGATTAATAATAGTCCAATTGCTGTTCTTGTTCAGTTTAATGATAAATTATTGATTTCTGTTGTTGGATCAAAGATTGAGAATAAATTTCTTATCACTTTCAATTAGTTTTGTTAATATGAATAGTTTTCTTTGTTTCTCTTTGTCTTCTTGGAGATTGGATAAAGTAGTTTATGATGTTGAATATTAAGAAGGTTGCTAAAAATGTGATGTATAATATTATTCATTCTATAGGTATTATTTGAGGGATAAAAGGATATCTTTGTGATTATTTCAGTTTGACATTCTGATGTTATGTAATTAACTAATCCTTTATCATCAGAGATACTTGCTAAGGTATCATTAACTGGTTTAAGAGACCATTACTTGCTTTCAGTCATCTGATGATTCTCTTATCTTTGATACTCAATTAATAAATTGGTTTGTTGATACTCTTTCGATTACGATTGGTATGAATCTGTGATTTGCTCCGCAGATTTCTGAGCATTGTCCGTATAGTAGGCCAGGCCGATTAATTGAGAATCTTACTTGATTTAGTCGGCCTGGTGTAGCGTCAGTTTTTACTCCAAGTCTAGGCACTGTTCATGAGTGTAATACATCTGCTGCTGTTACGATTATTCGAATTGGTGAATTTATGGGTAATACGATTCGGTTATCTGTATCAAGAAGTCGGAATGTATTTATTTGATGATCATCTTGTTGTACTATATATGAGTCGAATTCAAGTTTTGTAAAATCTGAATATTCATAACTTCAGTATCATTGATGTCCTACTGTTTTTAATGTTATTACTGGGTTGTGGATTTCATCTATTAGGTATAGTAGACGTAGGGATGGAATTGCAATAAATACTAAGATGATTGCAGGTGCAATTGTTCATACAGTTTCAATTATTTGTCCTTCTAGGATGAATCGTCTAGTTTGTTTATTTTGAACAATTCTAATTATTGTATAAAATACTGCTGTGATAATTATGAGTATAATTATTAGTGCGTGATCATGGAAGAAGATTAATTGTTCTATGACGGGTGAAGCTCTATCTTGTAATGTTAAGTTTAATCATGTTGTCATTTTCTAATGAAAGTTTAAAACTTTATTCGTGGAGCTTAAATCCACCGCACTTATCTGCCACGTTAGATTTAATTAGTTAGTTAGTGAGATGGTTGGTAGTTCTGAGTATCTGTGTTCTGCTGGTGGGAAGTTTTGTAATCATTCTACTGAATTTCTTGTATGTGTAGGGAATAGAATTAATCGATTAGATGTAATACTTTCTCATATAATAAACAGGAATATTATTACTCTTACAAAGGAGATTGTTGATCCTATTGATGAGATGATATTTCAGGTAGTATATGCATCTGGGTAGTCTGAATATCGTCGTGGTATACCAGCAAGTCCTAGGAAGTGTTGTGGGAAGAATGTTAAATTTACCCCAATAAATATAACAGCGAATTGGGCCTTTAGTCATTTTGGGTTTATAGTAAGACCTGTAAATAGTGGGAATCACTGCACAAATCCTCCTATAATTGCAAATACTGCTCCCATTGATAGTACGTAGTGGAAATGTGCTACTACATAGTAAGTGTCATGTAATACAATATCAATTGATGAGTTGGCTAGGACTACACCAGTTAAACCTCCTATTGTGAATAGGAAGACAAATCCTAGTGCCCATAAGCAGGCTGCTCTATATGTTATTCGAGTTCCATATAGTGTTGCAAGTCATCTGAAGATCTTAATACCTGTAGGTACAGCAATAATTATTGTTGCTGATGTAAAATATGCTCGGGTATCAACATCTATTCCTACTGTAAATATGTGGTGTGCTCATACTACAAATCCTAATAGCCCAATCGCTATTATAGCAAAGATCATTCCCAGATTTCCGAATGCTTCCTTTTTCCCTCTTTCGTGACAGATAATGTGTGAAATTATACCAAATCCTGGAAGAATAAGAATATAAACTTCAGGGTGCCCAAAGAATCAGAATAAGTGTTGATATAGAATGGGATCTCCTCCTCCCGCTGGATCAAAAAATGATGTATTTAGGTTTCGGTCTGTTAATAGTATTGTGATTGCTCCTGCTAGGACTGGTAGGGAGAGTAATAGTAGAAGGGCAGTAATAGCAATTGATCACACAAATAGAGGAATTCGTTCGGGCTTTATACTTTTTGGCTTTATATTGATGGTTGTTGTGATAAAGTTTACTGCTCCTAGAATGGATGAGACTCCTGCTAAATGAAGTGAGAAGATGGCTAGGTCTACAGATGCTCCGGCATGTGCAATTCCTCTAGCAAGAGGGGGATAAACAGTTCATCCTGTTCCTACTCCGCTTTCTACTGTGCTACTAGTAAGAAGAAGGGTTAGTGATGGTGGAAGTAGTCAAAATCTTATATTGTTTATTCGTGGAAATGCTATGTCAGGTGCTCCTAGTATTAGTGGTACTAGTCAATTACCGAAACCACCAATTATGATTGGCATAACTATGAAGAAAATTATGACGAAAGCATGTGCTGTAACAATAACGTTGTAAATTTGATCATCTCCAATCAGGGATCCTGGTTGTCCAAGCTCTGTTCGAATAAGTATTCTTAATGAAGTTCCAACCATTCCTGATCAGGCTCCAAACACAAAATATAATGTTCCAATGTCTTTGTGATTAGTTGAGAAAAATCATCGGGTGAAAATTAGTGGAGTGGCTGAGAATAATAAGTAGGCGATAGGCTGTAAATCTATTTAGGGGCGTTTACGTTGCTCTTTCACTATTAGTGTGGCCTTGTATTCATTTTGTGATTGTAGAATGCAATTCTACAGGGGTGAGTTAAAGACTTACCAAGGCCTAAAGGAAACCCCTTATTTATAGCTTTGAAGGTTATTAGTTTAGTATTTAACTTAAGGCCTTAATTACCTTGTTTAGTTGATGTTGGAGATGATTGTGCAAGCTGCTATCCCTGTTAGGGAAATAGTTGATAGAGTTAGGGCTCTCATGTTTTTAGTAGTTTTATTTTTATGGAATTTCAGGTTTCATTTGGGTTCTGTATTTAAGATTATGAAACTTGAGTAGGAAATTTTCAAGTAGTAGTATAAGGTAATTAAAGATGTTACTACTACAACTGTTGCCAGTGGGGCCATGTTGTTTGTAATTATGGCTTGGATAACAATTCATTTTGGTAGGAAGCCAAGGAATGGTGGAAGACCACCCAAGGATAGAAGTGATGTGAATATTATGAATTTTATTAGTGTGGCTTCTTTATTAGTCATTATGGTTTGGTTGATGAAAGATACCCCGGATAATTTAATGGCTGATACTACAGTCAATGCTAGTATTGAGTAGATTGTGAAGTATACTAACCACAAGTTTTCGCTTGTGGTTAATGCAATTAATATTCATCCTGTGTGGTTAATTGATGAATAGGTTAAAATTTTTCGCATTGAGGTTTGATTTAATCCTCCAATTGATCCTACAATTGTTGATATTAAAATAATTCTTAGTGTGAAGGCATTAATTTCAATCAGGTATGATATTAACATTAATGGGGCAGCTTTTTGTACTGTTATTAATAGTGCACAATTTTCTCATCTTAGTCCTTCTATTACCCCTGGGAACCATCAGTGGAGTGGTGCAGCTCCACTTTTTAGCAGTAGGGGTGTACAGATGATTATTGATGTGTATAGATTTCTTTCAAATGAGAATAGATCTTCTGTTAATGTTTTTATTGTTACTAAAAACAATAATGTTGCTGAGGCAAGTACTTGGATAATGAAATATTTTAATGAAGCTTCTGTGTTGTATATATTTTTGACGTTGGACATCAAAGGGATAAATGATATTAGATTAATCTCTAGGCCAATTCATGCTCCCAATCATGAATTGGAGGATACAGATACTAATACACCCCCTACTAAAGTAATTAGCAGGAGGATTTTTGTTGAGTTACTGGGCATTAGAGAAGAGAGTGTTATACTCTATTTATGGGGTATGAACCCATTAGCTTAGTTTAGCTTACTTTTCTATGTTGAACTCTTTTGATTACATCTTGGTGTATGGTGCACGGTAGCTTTTGATGCTTGATGGTAATAGTTTGATTCTGTTAGATGTAATGAAGGTAGTTTTAACTACATATTTTATCCTATCACGATAGTCCTTTAGTCAGGCTCATCATT